AGTGGGATGCTGTATTTCCAGGATTGTATTTCATATTCGAATGAACCTCGTAATCGTAAGAAAGTGGGTTTTTTAACGACGGGTCTAGCAAACGAAAAATTTGGATAGGATCCAATAGGATCTCCCCCTTTTAAAATCGGACATGAAAGTTTCCTTTCATCCGGCTCAAGCAGTTACGCCCAAGATAAAGGGATTTCCGCTTTCAAATTCTATAAAACGGATAATCCAATAGTCTAAAAAAAAGTTGTTTACTCTTTACTCAAGTTAAAGACCAAACAACTTTTCACTGTTGATGCATTCCTCTTCTCAATTACGACAGAAAAGAAATATAAAATTCTTGAGTAGTCTACACCCCCTTTTGAATGAGGACTCCCTTCAAAATTTTTATTAAAGGGAGTATTCCGGAATTCATAAGAGATTTCCTTGTCTATTTTATGTATTATTCCATTTGATCTTTTAGGTCCAGACTTTACCTCGACGGTTATGCTACGATATACTTAAGCCTATATGCGATGGACAGACTTCCGCAACCATTATATATTATATATTTGCTTAATTTACACATAATCTTCGTTCTTTCTAAAAGAAATGGTTAATTCCACAAGAAATCTTTTTTTTTACGAGGTGTAGAGCTATAAACTTATATTTCTTTGTTACTGAATCGACCATAGACCCATTCCCTTTTTAATTGGGGAATATTCAATATACCCAAAATTCTGAGCTTCATGTTACTCACTCCCAGAGACATGTCAGATCCGGGACATCCCAATTCAATTGAATGGAATGACAGTTTATCGTTCATAATCTGTACAATAAAAAATTGGATCAAATCACACATCGCAATAAACTAGACCTTCTAATTCTTTAAGAGGTTTATCTAAAAGATTCGCGATATAACTAGGAAGACGTTTCAAATACCACACATGGGTTACTGGGCATGCCAGTTTTATATAACCCATTTGATATCTACGTATCCGAGAATCAACAAATTCTACCCCGCATTGTTCGCAAAATTTTTTGTTGTCTTTTTTATCTCCGATCACTCGATAATTTCCACAAGTACAAATCCCACTTTTTACAGGCCCAAAAATTCTTTCACAAAATAATCCATCTTTTTCAGGCTTATTTGTTTTGTAATGAAATGTATAGGGTTTTGTTACCTCGCCAACTATCTCTCCATTAGGTAGAATTTTTTTTGCCCAAGCAATTATTTGTTGAGGAGAAACTGATCCAATTCGGAGTTGTTGATGTTTATATTGATCAATCATAGAATAAAAATTAGGATTCCGTCCAATTAAGCTTCCTTCCTATGAATCCGGAAGTTCTTCTCAGATACAAGGAAATGATTCAGTTCCATAGCCAAAGATCGTATTTCTCGAACGAGCAATCGAAAAGATTCTGGAGCGTCCACAGGTTTCGGTATTGTTCCGCCAATGATCGTAGTCGCGAGTACTGCTTGGCGAGCTTTAATATGATCAGATTTATAAGTAAGCATCTCTTGCAAAATATTAGCAACACCAAATCCCTCAAGGGCCCAAACCTCCATCTCACCTACACGTTGTCCTCCTTGCTTGGCCCTTCCTCTAAGGGGTTGCTGCGTAACAAGTGCATAATGCCCACTGGAACGTCCATGTATTTTATCATCAACTTGATGAATTAATTTCAAGATATAAGGCTTTCCTATTATAACAGGCTGTTCAAATGGATTCCCTGTTCTTCCATCAAATATTCTGCTTTTGCCCGGATACTCGGGTTCAAATATCCACGGATTCGATGTTTGTTTACTGGCTTCATATAATTCAGAAAATACTAGTTTTCTAGAAGCCTCTTGCTCATATCTCTCATCAAAAGGTGCTATTCGATAATGTCTATCTAGCATATCCCCCGCTAATCCGAGTGAGCATTCAAATATCTGTCCTACATTCATTCGTGACGGCACCCCTAATGGATTGAAGACCATATCAACAGATCTTCCATCTTGCAAATAAGGCATATCCTGTCTAGACAAGATTTTTGAAATGATACCCTTATTTCCATGTCTCCCGGCCACTTTATCACCTACTTTAATTTCACGTTTTTGTAAAATATATATACGAATAGTTTCCGGATTATAATTAGAACCCCTCTTTTTTTGGATCCATCTCACATCAATAACTCGACCCCTACCGCCTATAGGTAGTTTTAGACAAGTTTCCTTTGAGGAGGATACCTGAATTCCAAGTATAGCTCGTAATAATCTATCTTCCGGGGCATACGATGATTCTTGCACCATTTGAGGCGTTAGTTTACCCACTAAAATATCTCCTGTCTCTACCCAAGATCCCAGTATCACAATTCCATTTTTGTCTAAATTTCGAAGTAAATGGGCTTCTAGGTGTGGAATTTCCTTAGTGATTTTTTCAGGACCATGGCTTGTCGCATGAGTCTGAATTTCATATTTCCGTATGTGAAAAGAAGTATAAATATCTTCATAGACCAGACGCTCACTAATGAGTACAGC